TAAAGACTCTGATGGATTGTTATCGTGTATTGCTTAACTGAACAGTACCAAACCTTTCAATAAAATGAAAGGGTTGGTACTGTTCAAATGTTTGCTGTTATTCTTCATCCTTCTTCCCATTCCATAAATAATGGATATGTGCAGTTCTCCTGCATCCAGCAGGAATTGAACCCGCGAGTTCACCAATTATGAGTTGGGCGCTTTAACCATTCAGCCATGGATGCTGAATAAAGATCATCAATATATTCATTCTATAATATTAGTATAGACTCAGATCTGAAATTGAGTAGTTCAGGATCTAATCACATTCTTTCTCTCATACTTGATTCATGTCAAATATTACCAATAGACATTTGACATAGGTCCACGACCGAAAAACTTGTTCGATAGTTGGTTGGGAATTAGTCATCGATCTTGCTTTGATCCCCTGTAAGAGGTCGCCGACCCACATACAAACGTTAGCCTCGTCATTTCTTCCAAGAAGAAATGACTGTAGATAGAGACAATTGGTTTGTTTTTCCGGGGCGGACGTAGCCAAGTGGACCAAGGCAGTGGATTGTGAATCCACCACGCGCGGGTTCAATTCCCGTCGTTCGCCCATAAAATAAGAGAAAAAAACGGACTGGATTCAGTTTCATTTTCCTATTTCAGTGAAAGAAATTCTATCCATGTGTTATAATGGTATTGGTTGGTTGACACGAGTTTTCCAATTATATTAAATCAAGATTAAATAATCTATTTATTCTATTCATTGGGATGAAAAAAGGGGTAAAAAGAAATGAAAAAAAGAAGATCCTGGATAGTGAAATTGGAAGAGATCAAAAGTTATCAATTTCTATACAATCCATGGACCGAATCCAATTTAGTGAGATTTTTAATTCAAATCCTTTCGCACCGGGAGCGCCTTCTAAAGCTCTTTGACCTTAGAATTCTCAGTACGTTGCTTTTACGCGATCTACGTAAAAGCAATCCATATTTTTTGGTCAAAGGTATAGTAGTACTTACATTATCGGTCCTCACATATCACTTCAATTATAAAAGTAGTATGATTGATAGAAAAAATTTCTATTTGATGAAACTATTTCCTATACATATAAACGTTATGGAACTTGGAAATGAAACATCGGAAGAATATTTAAAACCTTTCACTCAAAATTGGTTGATACTTCCGCATCTTTTCCTGTCTTTCCAATTGAAAAGATCTTACAATCAATCCATAGACCATTCTGATCCCATTAAATTCAATTCAGGATATGACAGGAACATGAACAAGAAGGATGAGATGATCTCGGAGAATCAAGGACCGAGCGAAACTCATTCGGAAAAGGATGAGAAAGATATCAACTCGAAGATCGATTCAACTCTCATTTCAACCGAAAATAAGTATTGGGAACCTGAAAAAGATCTTTGTGAAGATCCATTCACAAGAAATAAAACGGAGATTGAGCAACGAAGAGAAAGATCAATTATTTGTTCTCTTTCAATAAAAGAGAGAGAAAAAAGAAAAATAGAATCAGATTTGTCCTCAAAGCGTTTATCAGAATATTCTCCAATCTCTTGGGCGAAAGAATTATTTACAGAAGATCAAAGATATACGGAAGAGATTTCTTTTCCTTTGGAAAGGAAAAGATTCATTGATAATTTTACAAAATCAATTCGTTATTCTTTTTTTTACATATTGCTAATAGATGAATCGTATATGGGTAGTCCTAGTGCTACTGAGAAGCCCATTGAAGATTTCAACTTATCCAAAAGGTTATTGAAAAGGCAACAAGAGGTTTTTTCCCGAGATTTAAGGGATTCAAAATCCTATTCATTAATGAATAGGATAGTTGATCTATGGAAGATCAAAACATATTTTGAAATTGAAAATCCTTCCTCGAATTGTGCTATTTCATCAGATCTCGGATCTATTATTCTTAAAAAGCCAAGTTATATGCACCGATCCGGATCTATAAAGCGGAATTTGACTCTGCCTTTGAATCTATCTTCTGCATTCTGTGATCAAAGCAAGGGACAATACATATTGCACAAAAATTTTCGATCGAAAACTAAAAAAATTGTTCTGGAAATGATAGATCAATTCACTCTATTAATAACTAAGCCTAGTCAGGTTCATGATCAAATTGATTTTTATATTGATTCTCACATGAATCAATTATATGAACTCAACAAAAATGGATCGTTGAGATCGGATCGGATCTTCAACCACAGAGATAAATTGAAGAATCAATCTTTATGGGTCCTACTCAAGATTACTGATAAAGAGGATGAATATTTAGATCAAATAATCGACAAAGAATTGAGCCAAATCGATTCAAAAAATCGCTTGGAGATAGGAACTCCTCTTAACAATTATAGAACTGAAGCTTTTCATTGGTATGAATCCATTCGGTATAAGATTTCCGGGTATTCGGAAAATATATTGAATATATTCAATTTTATGAAAAGGTCCAGTCGCAAGTTAAAGGATCAAATTCGAACAAATTGGATAGAAAATGAAAGTTTTCATAATGTAACGAAAGATACAATTGACCGGCATTCGTCAAGTTGGAGAAAAAGTCAGAGAGAATGGTTCAACCGTTCTATTATTCGAACGGATAAACATATCAATCGAAATTTGAATGTGTACAATCAGACCGAATACTTTATAAAATATTTGAAACATGTTTTTTCTAAACAAAACTATTTTAAAATAGTGTTCGATCCAATTGGATCATGTACTAATACTAATCAAGATTCAATTGGTTGGTCTCTAAGTTCCAACAAAAAAGATTATTTCAAGTTTTCTTCCCTTTTTGAAAGTACTGTGAAGATCTTAAATTCGAACTTCGATATCATTTCGAAGTTCAACTCTAAGTTCGATATTTTCATTTCAATTTTGGATTTTCGCTTTTATGAGCTCAAAAGTCTTAATGATCAACTATTAAATAAGTTGTTGGATCCAATTGGTGCTCTAATCGTTCATTTAAAAAAATTCAAACCCTTTCTTTTGGATGACCATAATCTTTCAAAAAGATCAAAATTATTGATTGATGAAGGAACAATTAAACCATTTTTTTCGAATAAGATACCGATTTATCCATTGATTATTGACTTATTCGATAATGAAAAGAATCACATGGAATCGTTCAATAACACTTCTTTTTCGACGATATCCAACGATCGAGACAATTGGTTGAATCCCATCAAACTATCTGATCAGAGCTCATTGAGAGCTTATTTTCACGGAGCAAATACGCTCCAATTTTTTGATTATTTGCATCATCCTCGGTCAAATTATAGGAAGATTCTTCCTTCTTATATGAATCCTTTCCATATCAGAAGGAAGAATCTTACATATGGACAATTATTTCATCTTTTGTCCATCCACAACAATCTATCTTCCTTGCCCATTGGTGAAATAGGACCCGTTCACTCAGAGAAAGAGACTATTTCATTCATCAAGTCACAAATATCTAACATATTCTTACCTAAATATTTACAACGAAAACGAAGTGGTGACCAAACGTTTGTATTAATCTATGACTTGTACAGATCCTTCCATTTACTAACTCGATTTAATCCATTCGTTCGTGACAATGGATGTCTTTCCTCGATCGAAGAGATTTCTATAACGCCTTTAACAAAAGAACAAATAGTCAATTTGGAAAAAACTTTTTGCCAGCCTTTTTTCCATAGATCCGATTCAGAAGAGAACAACCTCGATCAGTACCTTAAAAAGGATTTCAGTTCAAACATGGATCTTATTCAAACTCGATCTTATCAAGATGATTTACTATCCGAAATCTTTCCCAATAAGAATCAGGAAATGTTTCAAGATTGGTTTGTAACCGAAAGTTTTCAAAACATAATTGGAAACAAAGGCATAGATGGGAGGAGTACCCTTTCTAATTCATCTAAAGAGGAACGGAATATTCTATTATCACCACGTTTTAATGAACCTGTTAAGAAACAGGAGATGTATAGGATCTCTCAAATAGATAGTCTTTTTTCAAAATGGGATTTGCTCCAAACATATATGCCATGGTTTTTTACCTCTGCAGGGTGTAAATATCTTGAAAATATGCTTTTAGATAATCTTCCAGAGATATTACTACATGGGAGTAATCAATTTGTATTTATTTTGCGAGATATTAAACATAATATTATACATAAATTGAATATCTTGTGGGAACTTTATCATCCATTATGGGAACCTATACAATGGAAATTGAGAACGAATCTTTTTCAATTTAGTTTTAGATTCAGAAAATTCATTCTGAATAAGTTTTTCTTTCTAAGTCCTTTGAATGAGTTTTTAGAATCTAGTACTGTTGATCAAAAGAAGTCATCAGTTTCATTCATATGGAAACATCTGAGATTACTAAATGCTCGGAGGTATGAAGAATATGGGATTCTTATCCCTTTTTTCGTCCTTGGGTATTCTGTTCTTCAATATTTGAAAGTGACTTCCTTAACCTTTCTCAATTTAAAAGTAGACTTTGAACTCATCAAGTATTTAAAGGATCCGTCATACGTGATAGAGTTGCAAAAACTTATGAATCCTTTCGTGCCTAATCTCTGGTTATCTTATATAGGGGACACATCCAGCTCTTCTTCTATGAAGAGGAAGATGAAGAATAGAAAGCTTAATTCGCCTATAACTATAATAAGAGAGTGGAACAAATGGTGTTCTAGTATGGATATCTACGAAAAAGAGATAGAATTACTAGTTCAGCTTCTAATGATGGAAAAAAACATTTCTCAATTTGAATCAAATTTGACTTACAGTCATAATTTCCTCAAGAATGAAATTGATTATCAAATAACTGGACAGCCGGGACTTATTCACTTACGATATTTGGCCTACACTTATCAAAAAGATCTAATGAATTACGAGTTCGATCCATTTTGTTTAGCAGAAAGATGGGTATTCTTTGCTTTTTGTCAGAAGATAACCTCTTCACAAATATTGTGTCAAACCAACCCCCCATTTCATGGACCCCCTTTATCACTCCACTCAGGATCATTACTTTCCAAAGGGATTTTACTCATAGGTCCTATGGGAACTGGTCGATCCTATTTGGTCAAAAGTATAGCAGCAGACTCTTATGTTCCTTTAATCAAAATATCTCTGAACAAGTTCTTGTATGGTAAGTATTTAAATTACCCTGATAGTAGAATTATTCAAACTGAATTTTTTAATTTGGCAATAGACAAAATGCGACAATTCCATCTTACCTTGGAATTGGCAAAAAGAATGTCTCCTTGCATAATATGGATTCCAAACATTCATGAACTGAATGTCAATGACCTAACTCACGCTTTCCTTGATTTCGACTTAAGTGACTCTTTCCTTGGTTTATTAGTGAGCCATCTCTCTAGAGATTATGATAGAGATTCTATTAGAAATATTCTTGTTATTGCTCCGACTCATATCCCCCAAAAAGTGGATCCAGCCCTAATAGCTCCAAATCGATTAGATAGATCGATCAATATTCGAATGCTTGTTATCCCACAACGACAAAGGGAATTTCCTATTCTTTTATGTAGTAAAGGGTTCTACTCGGAAAAAGAGTTGTCCTGTTCCGATGAATTTGGATCTAGAACCATAAGTTCTGATGCACGAGATCTAGCAGCACTGGCCAATGAAGCCTTAATAATAAGTATTACCCGAAAGAAATCCGTTATAGACACTAATACGATTCGATCAGCTCTTTTTAGGCAAACTTGTAATTGGAAATCTATGGAGAATCAGGTTGGATCCGGTCAAACTTATGAAAGACTTATCTACAAAGTAGGAAAGGCTTTTATACAAAATACACTTAGAAGGAATTCTCCCCTGAATCATCTATCTACCAAAAAGGAATTATGGAAGAAAAGGTTTTGTTATTTGTCCGAATGGTATTTAGAACCTTCGATTGCCGAAACAACTATGAAGGAATTGACCATACTTCCCCATATTTTGGGTTGCTTGGCCGGATCAGCGGCTCGAGATTCTTGGTCTATATCGGAACGAAATATCGAGAATTGCATTACTCTCGATAGATCCGCTGAGCATGATCTCGATCTAGCTTCTAGTCTTTTAGAAAGTATTCTGGTGGAATTTCCATGGTTAGGAAGATTTCGGGGTACGTTCGATAAGGATCAGAGCACATTCGCTCCTCAGCCCAAAACGAGAAATCATCTAGATATGATACGATTTCTTCAAGAATATGAATTAAAGTTTCTACAAGAAACTCTTGACGCAAAACAAAAAGAAACTTTCGACTCAAAACAAAAAGAAACTCTCGACCCAAAACAAATGGATAGGGATATGGATGAAGAATTCATAAATAACATAGTTTGGGCTCCTAGGATCTGGCGTCTTAGTTTTCTTCGCAGTAACCGATTCGATCGTACAAAAAGAGGTACAAAAAGACGTATAAAAAGACCCAATTCATTTAGATCTTCGTATCAGTTCAGATCGTTTAAAAAAAGGCAGATGATAAGATCTAAAATTTCTATAAAATATCCGAATCCGATGCAATATAAATCCTCTAAGAAACCCATGTTCTTTCTAGGAAGACGATTTCTTTGGGATCCCTTCCTATTTCAAGAAGAGTGCTTTGTGTTTTCACGCCGAGAATTTTTCACAAATGAAGAACTGCTGAAAAGGCTTTATATTACTTATGGTTCAATGAGAAGAACATCAAAATATGGTTTTTTCCCTAAAAAAAGTTACTACCATTTTTTTCGTAGATATAATTCAAAATTCATTAACAATTCGATTTTGTTCATGAATTCGTGGAAACAATTAGGAAAGGAACATTTTGAGGATTTCAAACGCATTCAAGCACTGAGTATCCGATCGGAACGTATGGAGCTACATTATCCTATATTTGCATATCAACGTTGGTTAATCGGAAATAAGAGAGAAAAGTTTTACCGCTTCGAATCGTTAATTCATCGCCAAAAATGGCTCGGAACCAATAGTTTATTATCTAATGAATCTTTTCTTTATAATACTCTATCTGAGAGTTATCAATATTTATTCAATCTGTTCCTATCTAACAGAATGTTATTGGATCAAATGACAAGGACATTGTCGGAGAATCAATGTCTTTTTCCGAATGAAATTGAACACTCAATTCATACAACAGGATTAAGATTTGACATCAGCCGGGATAATCTGTAATAATCGATGAAAGAGCAATGGAATATGGAATGAAGTAAAACAAAATTGACCGGGCAGTAGGGTCGTGGAAACCAACGAGAGGTTCTACATATGCTCCTATTTAAGATCCTATAATGAATCCTTTCCTGGTATTGTCCAAGAATAGTAAGTATGTTGGAGAAAAAAAAAAAGACTTGATAGATCTTTAATTTGAAGATAGGTTCTTCACTCCGAGATCTCGACCATGTAAGAGTAAGCATAGTAAAGACAAGCCAATTCTCTTTAACCTAATGAGATATTATCTACTAGACTATGCTTACTCCTTATTTCCTAGATTTCGGTTCTAGTCTAGCATTCTCTCTTCCCACACTATTCGGAGGAGAGGAAAGGATAGAGTCAATCCGACATGCATATAGTTGTTGAGGTTCGGTCACAACTCCCGGATCTTGCAAGATCTTGAGAGGGGTATATGGTTAATCTATTTATCTTGCAAGATCTTCTCAATCTGTGTCCTTAATGAAATATACCTCATAATACGAGGGTGGACCTTTTGGAATGGACTATCTCATTAGATAGAGAAGATCTCCAAGATCCTGCCTGTGATCCACTGTCCTATTCCACTTGAACTTGTAGGTAATCGTCGGAATACCTCGTATCAACAGATACGAAGGGAATCTATCTCAATTTATTGAGATACTCTCGTACGAGATTTACCATTGAATTGCTCATTCAATAAGCATGAGCAATATTATGCCTTGAAGAGGACTCGAACCTCCACGCTCTTAAGCACGAGATTTTGAGTCTCGCGTGTCTACCATTTCACCATCAAGGCATCCCGAAAGTGAGTCAATCCTAGTCCATTAATATATATATATATATATTATATATATATTATATATATTCAAAATATCCTGATATGTAAAATGAATATAGAATCTCTGTTAGAGATAGCGTCTTCGAGTATTGATATCGATCGGTCATATAGGTTAATTATATATAATCCAATTTTTTATATTTTCATTTTCATTATCTGGAGAAATATACGTAAAAAAGATGACTAAACATCTTTTCTTTTTAGATTCAATAGAAACCTAAAGAATTGAATATGGTACCAAATAACAATCTGTAAAGAACAGGTTCGATTCTATGATATCTATTCCTGACTAGAACGGAGCGGTCAGATATCCATATTTCAATAGATATATCTCTATGTGCATATATATCTATTGCCATGCGTTCGTTCGATGAAGATAGGAACGAACATCGAAAATTCGATTCGAGCGGCTAGAGCAGCTATTTTTGGAACGAAAGAAAAGAAACGAATGGTAGAGTTGTCGAAAAGAGAATCCCTCACTCCTTTTTCTCATTCAGAACCGTGCATGGGACTCGAACCTCGCACGGTTTCTAGGTGATAAAGAAGGAATAAAATAAGAATCTGATTCCTTTTTTATTCCCTTCCTCGCGCATGTATAAGACCAAATCTATTGAATCAATAGATTTGGTCTTACCAATCTCTCTTGCAAAATATCTTTGTTCATTCAAAGATATTAGTTGTTTTTGACCTTGCTTTACCTTAATTGTTATTTCGACAAAAAATATTTGAAAAAAAAAAAACACACTTTTTTTTTAAGTGATGTCTTGGTCCGAGTGGGGGTAGGGGTAACAGTCCTTTTCTTTCTCTTTTCCACATGTCCATAGAGTTTTTAGAGATAGAAACATTGATAAAAAAGAAATAGAGATATCTATTACCTCTATAATAAAATAGAGGTAATAATTTGTAAAACGAATCGCACTCCTTCATATACGTCAGGGGTCCATTGATGAAAAGGGACTGGAGAAAGTTCGGATCCAATTCCTACAGTTATGGATATAAGCGCAATCAAAATTCCTGGAGAGTTATACATTTGTGTATCTATGAGACCATTTACTATTTCTTGAAGCTCAATCTTTCCCCTGGATAGACCATATAGCCAAGAAAGACCATAGACCAGAATGGAAGAAAAGCAAATGAAACTCTTTCAAATGATCTCAGGGTATAATTGAAAATGAAGTTTTCACTTTGTACATGTCAGATCATAAATTAGTAATTTCATTCAATCTCCGAAAGAGTAGAAATAGTTTCTAACTTGCAATTTTCGGAATAGGAGATTGACATAATCCTCATGAATAGGATCGAATATTCCTCCATACTCTATCTCCTTCTTTCTTAAGGAAGCTTTCCCAAGAGGGCTTAGTTTCTCTATCTATGATTTATGTTCTTTTCTTCTTCTTTTTTCTCTTTTGTTCCGATAAACATATTGATAAATCCCGATCCGAACGGGAATTAATTTCTAATTTATCAGGATATGTAAATCCACTATATAGATAGGTAAATATCGATCCTGTTTATGAATTAACGGAAATGTGCAAAAGCTCTATTGGCTTCTGCCATTCTATGAGTCTCTTCCTTTTTGCGTATAGCATTGCCATTCCCTCTGGCAGCATCCATTAATTCGTGACTCAATTTGAAATTCATATTTCGACCCGGACGTTTTCGAGATGCCCCTAATAACCAACGAATGGCAAGTACTTTTCCTTGTGTAGATCTTATCTCAATGGGAACTCGATAAGTCGATCCACCCACACGTCTTGCTTTGACTGTTACATTGGGAGTTACTCTACGTATTGCTTGGCGTAGAACAGATAGTGGATTTTTCTCCGTCTTTTGTTGAATATTTTTGATGGCTCGATAAAGAATTCGATAAGCCAATGATTTTTTCCCGTTTTTAAGAATACGGTTAACCACCATGTTAACTAATCGATTATGATAAATAGGATCGGATTTTGCAGTTTTTTTTTCTGCAGTACTTCGCCGTGACATGAGTGTGAAAAAGGTTCAAGAATCTATTTCATAAAGGCTGCAAATCATTTATTTTGGCTTTTTGACTCCATATTGTAGGGTGGATCTCTAAAGGTATGAAAGATCTCCCTCCAAACCGTACATACGACTTTCGTCGAATACGGCTTTCCACATGATTCTATCTGCATAGATGAGATATATTCTTTATGCATATAATTCTGTTTACTCACTCTCGATTGAGTATCCGTTCCCTTTCTTTCTTTTGCTATGATTGGAAATCCTGTATTTTACATATCTATACCATCAAGTCCTTAGGTTTACAAAATAGTGTATAAAAAAAGTGTTTCAAATCATTGCTATTTGACTCGAACCTGTTCTAAAAAGGTCAAGGTATTTTGAATTTTCTGTTGAAACAATCAGGGAAAACTTCGAAAATGATTTCGATATTGAACCTTGGACATATAATAGTTCCAAATCTCCTGAAAAAGAGGATCGTTTGTTTTACGGTAGCCTGCTCTAGTCCCCTTACAAAACGTTCGTTATTAGGTTAGCCATATACTTCACATGTTCCTAGCAATTAACATGGCATCATCATGAAATGATACAAGTCTTAGATAAGTAAGAATATACAACGCACTAGAACGCCCTTGTTGACGATCTTTTACTTCGGCAGCATCTAGGGTTCCTCGAACAATGTGATATCTCACACCGGGTAAATCTTTAACCCTTCCTCCTCTTACTAATACTACAGAATGTTCTTGTAAATTATGGTCAATACCAGGTATATAAGCAGTGATTTCAAATCCAGAAGTTAATCGTACTCTGGCAACTTTACGTAAGGCAGAGTTTGGTTTTTTGGGGGTGATAGTGGAAAAGTTGACAGATAAGTTGTCTTCACTGTCACTCTACAAAACCGTACATGAGATTTGCACCTCATACGGCTTCTCGTTCAATTTTTTCGAAGTAGGATAGATTGGATTCTTTTCATTGTTCGAGAATCTTCATATTCCCTTCCTTCATGCATTATGTCTAAAAGAGTCACTGGAACCAATTGAGTCAAACACGTTTTCGTGTTCTAACAAAAAACTACTGAATCATATTTTTTGGTCAAAAAGATTATGCAAAATCTTCGGGATTTCCTCTTCCTTCTCTATTCCCATCCTATAAGTACAGCGTCTGAAGAAATACTCTTTTGTATGAATCGACATTATGAAATGCTAATTCCTTCTTGATATCTCGAAATATCATTCCTCCAAATACAAATTGGATTCGAAATTGACGGGTTAATGTGAGCTTATCCATGTGGTTATACACTGTTCGAATTCGAGCAGGAATCAATTTCATGAAAGATCTTGGCTTTCGTGCTTTGGTTGGGGTCGTCCAAGATCATTTCGATGACCTATGTTGAAGGATATATATATATATATCTGAGATATGATCTGATTGACTGCGTAAGGCCCGCGAATAGCAATCGATATGGCCGGGGAAAGTATACGGAAAAGGAAGTTCTTTTTGATCTGATTAGTCAATGATCTGGCCCGGTGAGTCCTTTCTCCTATGATGAACTGATGAACTGCTGGCACCAGTCCTATATCTTGTTTCTGTGGACCGGTGGAAAAGTGGGGGCTCAGCGGGAAGAAGATTGTACCACGAGAGAGCGAAGGGGTCAACCTGTTCCGAAGAGACAACATGGATTTTGGAAATGTAGTTTTACTCTCACATCGATCCAGATAAAGAAGTATTTCCATCCACGGAGGTCAATATTTGCTCGCTAGGCGAGAGGATATCAATGTATTTATATGAAGTAGTTAACAGTTGCATAGGGTCTTCTCTTTTCTTTTCTGTTCTGTAATGATGGATCCTGTACGTGTTCCTTAGAGCAAAAATTTGTTCATTTTTGGGGTCTCGAAGTGGAAACAAATCGGAACTTTTGAATGGAAAAAGAGATAAAAGTAGATCTTATTTTTCGAAAACAGTAATATCCTGGGTGCAAGAATAAATTTTTGATCCGTATCATCTCTGTATAATCTTTACTCGATCCTGTTCTCCTTGTTCTTCCAACCAATCTTTGGTTCTTTCCGCACGCACTAGTGCTAGATCGGATCAAATATGTTTAACAAAATATTTGACATGTTCATGTCAAACTTGCTTGATCGAGATAGGTAAAATATTACTGATTTTACGGGACCATATGTTATGGTTCAAATCAGTAGGAAATCCTATTTTCGATAGGATTCACTCAGAATAGTATCCAATCTTTTCTTTCTCATTCTTTCTTTTCGTAGTAGTGTGAAAAGAAGGAAGGTTTGGCTTCAAGTTGTTCGAGAGAAAATAGTGGGATAGTGGTGTTGAGTCTCTCGACCCTTTGGTAAGTTATTATTCATAAGTCAGTTCTCCTTCCAGATGAAGGTAGGGAAGGGATATAACTCAGCGGTAGAGTGTCACCTTGACATGGTGGAAGTCATCAGTTCGAGCCTGATTATCCCTAAACCTAATGTGAGCCCTTCCATCAAACAAATTTTTGTTTTTTATCTTATAGCTCTCTTCACTCCAGAGGCTCGTGTCATTTACACGAGCTCTTTTTTATGGTATTTAATGATATTTATTTTACCTGTAATTGGGGTAAAGAATAAATGAAATGACCAAAATGGAGCTGGATATTTCAATTGGAAGATATGTAAATTGTCATAATGAACAAAAAGGGTTTCCGTTCATTTCATTCAATAAATATTGATCTTTATATCATGTGAGTTGAGTGGTTGATATGAGCGTTCCAATTATATTAAATCAAGATTAAATAATCTATTTATTCTATTCATTGGGATGAAAAAAAGGGGTAAAAAGAAATGAAAAAAAGAAGATCCTGGATAGTGAAATTGGAAGAGATCAAAAGTTATCAATTTCTATACAATCCATGGACCGAATCCAATTTAGTGAGATTTTTAATTCAAATCCTTTCGCACCGGGAGCGCCTTCTAAAGCTCTTTGACCTTAGAATTCTCAGTACGTTGCTTTTACGCGATCTACGTAAAAGCAATCCATATTTTTTGGTCAAAGGTATAGTAGTACTTACATTATCGGTCCTCACATATCACTTCAATTATAAAAGTAGTATGATTGATAGAAAAAATTTCTATTTGATGAAACTATTTCCTATACATATAAACGTTATGGAACTTGGAAATGAAACATCGGAAGAATATTTAAAACCTTTCACTCAAAATTGGTTGATACTTCCGCATCTTTTCCTGTCTTTCCAATTGAAAAGATCTTACAATCAATCCATAGACCATTCTGATCCCATTAAATTCAATTCAGGATATGACAGGAACATGAACAAGAAGGATGAGAAAGATATTCCCTCGATATCGATCGTTATATGAATATATTCTATAAAATGGATGATAATATATAATGGATGATAATATATAATGGATGATAACATATAATGGATGATAATATATAATGGAAATTGAACTTTCAATTTCCATTGGTAGATTCTCATCTATTTCAATTTCTTTTGCGTTTTCGTCGAGAGAATGGATTGATTCAATTTGCAGCATATTCCGATAAAGAATATGTTGAGTTCTCCACGAGAGAAATGAATAAATGAAATACAGAAGATGTCTTTCACATCACAATATATGAATTAAACCCATTGTTCCTTATGGCAGTTCCAAAAAAACGTACTTCTAGATCCAAGAAAAAAATTCGTAAAAATGTTCGGAAGGGAAAAGCATATCGGGCCGCAATAAAAGCTTTTTCTTTAGCTAAGTCTATCTCCACCGGTCATTCGAAAAGTTTTTATTGCATAGCCAATGATGATTCCTCTGGATCATCCGAATCAAAATTGACATCAATTGATTTGGATGATCCGTAGCACAACACGAGCGAATATACGACACCACCCTCCAGGACCCTGGAGAACGGTGATGCGAAAGAAATCATTTTCTTCGGGTACTCCCAAGGGTGGTCGTACGAAAGGGACACGGTCATTAATTAGTTCCACTACAGTACTTCCCTTCAGCCAATCTGGAGAAATGGGGAATTTATCCACTATTCCTCTATCCATTCCGCCTTCCCACTGGAAAGGGATTAGAGTTCATCATTTTTTGTAAGGATCCTGAACGAACTTCAGCATTACCATTATGCTACATTTCCGGTAGCTCAACCTTATAAACATCCCCATCCATTCCGATCCGAAACTAGGATCAAAACGATTTCTTATTTCTTATAAATAATGGCACAGAACCTACGGAATAATGCATGGGAATGATATTATTTCATTATGGAATCACTCGTGCATTTCGTAATAGATACAGGTTTTTGCTCTATGGCGAATAATTACTAGTTCGTAGTTTCAAATATCTAAATTCATCCTTCTTCTGCTTCTGCTCCTCCCAATGATTCATCTCCTTATTGGGTCTGAACCCATTCTTTCCCTCCTTTATGGTTGGATAGAAAAGAGTGAGTGCTAAATCCTTTAGGAGAACTAAAAGGAATCCTCTTTCTTCGTATCTCTACCATTTATAATGCGTAATGCCCAAACCATTGTGGCAGAGATACATGAGCTGACAAAAATATAGATGCGTAATCTAGTGCAATTTTTTATCCTATGGATTAAACCCCTTTCTACATCTCAGTAGCTCAAAATAGGATCAATTCATTAATAAGCAGCCTGTATATAGTACTATTAGTTCGTATGTAATATTATTGCGAGCTATCAATATATTTGGATGTCTCCTCTCAAATTGAAAAGTCCAACAGGATATTGGAGAATAATCATACGGGAGATCTCAGAAAAATGGTTTCGTTCTAGATATGTATATGATCAAATAATCCAGATTGGAAAGTGATGATATAACCATGTATCTCTCTTTCTTGTTTGGAATCTAGCTGCTCCGATTCTTCCCATCGTGAGCGAAAATTGACAGATATTCTTTGTTCGATAAGGCATGTTACTATTTCCCCATTCTCTTTCGGAGCAGCGGGATCTGAACCCACGACCTCCATCACCCCAAGATGGCACGCTACCAAGCTGCGCCATGCTCCGTTATAACCATTAACCAACATAAATTTGATTCAAATGTCAATGCTCGAACTTCTATTTTATTTGGACATCTGTTATAATCACAGATTACTCCCTCTGCTAGACACGTTCCATAACATTGACGATCTGGTGTAAATAAGCTAGTATGGTCCCTACGAAGCCGCCATGGTGAAATTGGTAGACACGCTGCTCTTAGGAAGCAGTGCGAGAGCATCTCGGTTCAAATCCGAGTGGCGGCATTTTTCCAGGAAGATCTCATCAATCACTTCTTCCTATGTAGCAATATCTGTTCAATCTATTTCCATTGTGATAGATCAATCCTATCTTTTCATCATAGATCTCATTCGGGAATAAAATGAATAAATGGGTTTGATTATGATATTCATAACTTTAGAACATATATTGGCTCACATCTCTTTTTCTCTCATTTTGGTTGTCACTCTCATTTATTGGGGAACCTTAGTTTATCGAATTGAAGGACTAAGTAGTTCGGGAGGAAAGGGCATGATAGTTACTTTTCTTTGTACAACGGGATTATTAATTACTCGTTGGCTTTATTCGGGACATTTACCGTTGAGTAATTTGTATGAATCATTCATGTTCCTTTCCTGGAGTTCATCCGTGCTCCATATAGTTCTAGAAGTACGGAACCGGGATGATCGGTGGTTAGGTGCAATCACCGCGCCAAGTGCTATGTTAACTCATGGTTTTGCTACTTTAGGTCTTCCGGAGGAAATGCAACGATCCGGAATGTTAGTACCCGCGCTACAATCTCATTGGTCAATGATGCATGTAAGTATGATATTGTTCAGCTATGCAACCCTTTTATGTGGATCCCTAGCATCAATAGCTCTTCTAGTGATTATGTCCGGAGTAAATAGACAGGTTCTTTTTGGTGCGATGGACAATTTCTTTTCCCGATCCATTCTTCCCAATGAAAAATTTTATTCACATGAAAAACAAAAAAGTGATTTGCAATACACTTTTGATTTTTCATCAACGAATTATCGTAAATGTCAATTGATTAAACAATTAGATCATTGGAGTTATCGTGCGATTGGTCCCGGTTTTTCTCTTTCAACCATAGGTACTCTTTCTGGAGCAATATGGGCCAATGAAGCATGGGGATCTTATTGGAGCTGGGATCCAAAAGAGACTTGGGCATTAATTACTTGGACCATATTCGCAATCTATCTGCATACTAGAATGAATAAGGGTTGGCAGGGTGAGGAACCGGCAATTGTGGCTTCTTTAGGATTTTCTATAGTTTGGATCCGTTATTTGGGGGTCGATCTATTAGGAATAGGGTTACACAGCTATGGATGGTTGGAACCATAAATGGACCGAATTCCCGGAGGGAAAAAGAAGGATAGATTCGATCCAGTTCCTTTATGTAAGTGATAAGTGACATCAATAACTGGTCCAAGTTATTTCAAAGATTGATTATAGAATGATGGAATCACTACTTGAAATAACTTGAACTATATTTTCTCAAAATAAAAGAGAAATAATTTCATTTTTGATTCGCTCCATTCCATTCATTTCTCAAAAGAGAATTGGATCCTATTAATTCTATTATATAGATAAGAATCTATTCGGAAAGTACAAAAATAAATTTTTGCGATTCATTTCATGGATGGAAGGATCGAGATGAGCTAACTTCTATCCAATAATCTGATAGAAAGAGAACTGGACCGGGATAAGCACCAATACCTATTATTGGTAGAAAGAGACAGATCAGGATTAAAATATCTCTTGGTCCAGAATCCGTTAAATAAGGGTTCGTCACATTTTCAACTTATATAGAATATTCGACGTAACATAGACAACAAGTGGATGGGAGTGAATATCGTTACAATTGCCGCTATTGCAGTACCAATGATTCGATTTTCAAGGTCGAAGAAGATTGATTTATAAACAGTCATTTTTCTCGGGAAGAAAATCTCATAGATTCTGCCATAAAACCACTGATTTCCGGTAACGCAAGAGAAGCCATTGAAAAACTACCGGATATAGTATTTTAGCTATTAGTATAGCCCTACCATTTATTTCATCAAGAAGAAGAAATGTATCCTATCGTCACTTGTTCCCGCTAAGAATGAAAATGCCGCACCAATGGATTAATGAAATATCATTTGAAAATGGATCCATTGAGACCTGTATCTGCCATGGAACCAATAATGAAAAATCCCATATGAGATAGTGAAGACTATCCTCCTTTTCCAATTCTGTTGACCCAGAGATGTTGGAGCTGCATAGACGATTTGAACCGCTCCTATCATTACCAACCACAGCAAAAAGAAATATAAAATGAGCATGAGGTAGCAATTCCATGTTCGGATTAACCCATATCCTCCCATTTTAAATGGAACTCCGGCTACTGAAGCATACATGTACTATAATGCGCTTGCCCATGAGTATCAGGTAACCAGGTATGTAAGGAAAAAATTGGCGATTTGATTGCATAAGTGATGAAGAACCCTAAATAGAATACTATTTCCAGTATTACGGAATACTATTTATTATCCAATATTCCTGAACCTAATGTTGGTCTATCAGATCCCTAGAGACCCATACTTCAAGCTCTGATTAGGGGAAAGATAGAACACTCGCAGTGTACGAAATGAACTTTGTGTCCAAATATAAACGTCTTTCCCTCCCCCCGTACGGATAGAAGTGGGTGAACGGAAATTGATTCCAGCTCCCGCATAGGAAAGAAAAGCATAATATCTCGAGAAGCAAATGATCCTAATTGGCCACTGTACATTGCATAACATCAGTAAATGTAACGATCGAAGATTTGAAGTAACTGGCCAAGCAACTGAAATGGCAAAAGTGGTAAAAAATCCCGTCAAATAGATCCAATGGAAAGTCCGCCAATTCCCAATCTCCAATGAAAATCAATAAAATCTATCCAGTTAGACTCTTTTTTCTTTCAATTGGATCAATGAATTATCGAATTGGAAATGGTAACGGACGGAATGTATAGGTAATGAAAAGGAGTTCTTACCTAGAGTATATCATCGAATCAGCTCATTCCTTCCCTCTATGGGTGGGCAAATAATGGGATTAAGGAACCTGCAGATATGGGCAAACTAACAAATCATTGTTGATCGAGCCAGGGTAATTCACTTATTATAGAAGATACTTTCCATCTCTCTATAAAAACCCATACTTGATCCAAGATCTCAAGTATGGGTTTTTATCAGTGGAGAAAAAAAAAAAAGAATGAAAGAAATATGAGATGGATTTAACCTTTTTTATTGTGCATATTGATTAGTAAGCTAGACCCATACTGCGCGTTGTCTCATGCCATAAATAAACACGTACACTCAAGAAATCTGTTGGACAAGCGGATTCGCACCGCTTACAACCTGCGCAGTCTTCTGTTCTTGGAGCAGAAGCAATTTGCTTAGCTTTACATCCTTCCCAAGGTATCATTTCCAATACATCTGTGGGACAAGCTCGTACGCATTGGGTACAACCAATACATGTATCATAAATTTTGACCGAATGTGCCATTGGATCTCCATTAGTTAGTAAAAAGTTTTCATTTGATAAGATCATATATAGCCAAATCTTCTAATATATGCCCAATAAAGATGGCTAATAACGGGATATTATGAATATAAAAGAATCAATAATTGTACTATCAATTCTATTTGGAACCAATATGTTAAGATTCTGTATTTTTTCAATGGGACAAAGATATTTTGCTCATTTCGATCCCTCTAGATCACCCCGAATAAGGTCCAATCATGATAGGTAATTTTCATAATGAGTTTGATATGGATCAATCATGTTTTTGATCGATCGTAATACTATAGAGATTTCGATTGATTCTAGTCATATAGAATAGATATATCTTCTGATATATACCCATAATCTTTTTGGATAGGAATAGATATACCGATTCGTAATCTATAGATTATATATACGATACTCTATCACCATTTCGACAAATGAAATTGATCGATACGAGTTGATTATATGATACGATGTCAGTAGGTGATTAAATAGCTGCTTCGGCGGCTGCAATAGCTATAACAAAGATCGATAAGATGTCCCCCCTTACTCGCCGACTATATTCTAAGATAACCCGAAAATGCTACTGGATTTGAATCGACTGCATGCAGTATTGGCGAAACATAAGTGCTCTAACCATGTTCCGACTCGTGACCAGATAAATACCAATAGATAATGAAGAAAGCACCTCGAACTCGAATAAGTGTATGCTCGAGCATAATAGATCAACTCCTTATACCTTTATCTTCTCAGATATAAAAGTTCTATTGAGTTTCTTATTTTCCATTATCTAATGATCCTTTTATTATAAGATCAGAAATAGAATGATACTTCTCATCATACTTACTAGAGGGACGAAAAATAGATCCAGGTGGATTCATTATGTGCGCGAGAATTTCCAATATTATGAGATCGCATTTACTAAAAAAAAAGTGACCTTATCTACCTCTAGCATAATCACTCTGCTATAGCTAGCCCTTCGGGATACATATTTCCCGATCGATCTTTTCGACGCATTTACCGTTATTGCCTCTGCGAACATAGTAGCTAAATAATCCCATTGCGTTACATAGGGGAGATATTGGACTATTGTTCGGTTCTAAACAATTTGATCCCTCCCTATGTAAATAATCTGATAGAGGTTCAAAGTCAATAACATCTTTACCTTCTAGCAATAAGTCGAAGAACATCCATTATCGATGGATAATGAGGACCAGGACCCATACTTACCATCAGGGGGTCTTTCAGCAAGCATGGTCATATGTCACCCCTCTCCGGTTCGTTTTATAAATGAGAACAAAAGAACGACTAATTAGGATCCGGGATCTCTAAAAATTGGATTGGAATTCAAAACTTCGAAATTAACGGGTTTTTAGCCCACGAATACCCAATTGACCGATTAAATCATCGTAACGAAGTTTATCCCTCTTGGAGAGATAAATCAGAAGTTGCTTACGTTTGCCCAAAATTTTCCACAAACCCCTTTGGGATGAATAGTCTCTTCCGTGCAATTGCAGATGCTGGGTAAGTCTTAGGACCCGATTGGTTAAATAAAATACCTGAGATTCAACAGATCCTCTCTGTTTATTGGGAATCAGAGACGAACTAATGGACAAATTCTTGATCATAAAAAACAAATTTTACCGGAGCTGAATAGAATTTTTTTTTTTTCTCGAGTCAGAAAAAAGAATTAGATCCATTCTTTCATTTGCATAGTCCATATAATAATTCTGATTCGTTCCGACCATTTATTTCTATTGAAGAACAATTGGTCGGATTCTTTCTATCTTCTTGGAGGAACATTTGGTTTTGGACCTATGGCAAAATACGATAGGAGATGTAGAATCTTTTCACATCGCATTGATAAAACGGAACGAACAGATTGGTTCAATTTTGGCCCAGAAACTCCATTGAATCAATCTATTTGTTGTTGTTGTTGTTGTTGACGAAAACGCAAAAAATCTATCAATTGAAAGTTAGGGGATACATACGTATTCTCAACATCGCGGATCGACTCCCATCATTTGTATTGAACCAATATCTATTCATACAAATAAGATCCTCTAATCGATAACTAGGCCAAAGAAAACGTTTAATTATTTGTGTTGTATCTACGCTAAGATGTTGGTCTCTTTCCATGAGTTCTTCGTCATTTTGTATGTCTTTTCCATTGGAAAATCCTACATGATCGTTCTCCGGATCAAACCGATTCAGGATTCGAAATTCTCTACGACGTTTTGGGAGCAAAAGATCTTCTAAATTGAGGGAACTCAAAATGTTTTTTCCATCCCCCAGAATTTTCCCGCGTTGCACAGATCCATCATAAAGATTTTCATCTATCCATTCCCGGGCTTTATTTGGAAACTTAAATGAAATACTTACGATTTTATACATCAGGAATTGGTCGTCTAGTATGCTTGATAAACGATATGGTTCGGGGATCACTATGTTTTTATCTTCCCATATTTCCTTTTCATTGCTTACCTTTCTCGGAACATCCTCCCGAAGAATATTCTCTTCCCATATTTCCTTTTCATTGCTATCCCTTTCATTGCTATCCTTTTCATTGCTAGCCTTTTCATTGCTAGTCTTCTGAAGAAGAAGGAACATTAGATTCAGGTTAACATTTCCCTGGTGGATATTGGTCCAAAGATATTGGACCGGATCCTTAATTCCGCACATAACCCTGCAAACATCCGACAGCTTGAATATACTGTCTTCCCCTATACCTTCTACCGCTTTGTATTGAACAAAAACTTGATGAGTTTTTTTCTTTTCATCAGTTTTTTTCTTTCCATCAGTTTTTTTCTTTCCATCAGTTTTTTGATCTTCTACTTTACCAGTTTTTTGATCTTCTACTTTACCGGCTTTATCGTTCCGATTATGCTCTTTTCCTTTCTTTTTATGAACATGTGATCTAACACCTATTCCTTGTTCTGTTGTTTCCTTCCGTTCTTCTTCTTCCTCTATCTTTTTCCGGTCTCGTTCTTCTCGTAAAAACGATTTTTTTGGTACGTACTTCGATTCAGTGTCATATATATTTTTGATTCCCAAAAGGTCCGGGAATAACCATAATTTTAAATCTAATACGGATCCTCTCTTCTCGATTTCCGGAGAATCAATAATGCCAACATTGTCTCTTCGCGTCTCATCAATCCTCTGTTTATTCGTAAGAAGATCAGTCTTCTGCCTGTCAATCATTGTTGTATGATCGTAAGTACAAGAACGTATAGCATCGTAAATTTCAATAGTAGAACGAGGACCATTCATGATATTGAAATCGGTACCCTTCCAATCCTCCTCGATAATATCACGAATAAACTTTTCCCTGAGAATTCCTTCACGATCGGTGATATCGTGATCATCTGGTATATAAGGTTGTACTGGCGGCCCGTAAATATCCGAATCTTTTGTAGAATCGAGAATATCCGAATCTTTTGTAGAATCGAGAATATCCGAATCTTTTGTAGAATCGAGAATATCCGAATCTTTTGTAGAATCGAGAATATCCGAATCTTTTGTAGAATCGAGAATATCCGAATCTTTTGTAGAATCGAGAATATCTGAATCTTTTGTCAAATTGAGAATATCAAAATCTTTTGTAGAATTGAGAATATCAAAATCTTTTGTAGAATTGAGATAACTATATGATAAGAGATCGTATCTGTAACGTTTGTTCATTTTCCGAAGTAGTCCCAAATAAGGTTCCATCACAGCTGCAAATATAGAATCTTTTTGTTGTTCATAGGGAATGAATTGTTCTTCATAGCACGTACATTGCTTACTTACTCCATTTCTCCAGTTCTGTGGGTTTATCCTAGACCATATCTCTGGGGATATGTTGTACCGGTCAAAACATCTCAACCATTGTTTCCAGTCATTCTCCTTCAGATCTTGTGGTTTCTCGTGATCCAATATTCTTTGTATATCTAATAATTCTTGGATCTTCTTCTTGATCAAGGGATATGATGTTTGGGCTCGGGATTTGAATAAATACTTTGAATAGGACCTGTTCATTGCCCTTATCTGCCATATCTTGTGAAATACATATGCTTGGGACATTGAGAACATGTTTCGATCAGGATTAATTTCAAAATCTTGTATTTTTTCGTTGATCAAATAGTAGTTGGTAATTTTACCTCTATTTATTCTTGAAATATCATTATTAATAATGAATATTTGTCCGTAAATTGTGGCTATATTCCCCGTGGATCGGATCCAAGCGGATCGAATCCAAAATTTGATATTTGACTCGAAGAAATGAATAAAACTTGGTAAAAGATATCGGTCCATTCTTTTGAGAAAAAGTTTCATTAATTTCATTGAATAGAACCTTTTTCGGATTAATTGGACATTTTTCTTTCGAAATCGACCAGGTATTCGCCGAACCTGAACCAATCGTTTTTTGAATGTTGATCCCAAACTCCCCTTCGATCCATTATTACTCTCTGAATCCACCAGAGACATTCCAGTTATAGGAGCGCTATTTATGATCGCGATAGATTTTATCCGCTCCTTCATTGTGGTCATCCGATCATCTGGATCTTTCACATTAATTGTTCGGGTTTCATATCCAAATGGATCATTCATTTCTGATGAATCATTTGCACTATCCATAGGGGTAGTCTCACTCAGTAATTTATTTTGTATCCGGTCATTCAGTTCACTTTTGTCTATATATCTAACTCGTGGAACGCGTCTTATTCCTGTAGATCCCATCAATCGTCTCTTCAATTTTTTGAAAAGAATCAATCCTTTTCTCAATTTTTGAAAGATGATCAACCCTCTCTTCAATTTTTTGAAGATCAATTCTTTGAAGATAGGTTGAAAAAATTCCGAAAAAGGTCCTAGCTGTGGGATTGGATCACCAAAAGGTATGTCAGTTTCAAATCCAAGGGTCGTTAAATAGCTCCAACGCAATTTTTTCTCGAATTGGAGTTCGGGGCTATGCCAAGGCTTCAAACGAAAAGGAAATAGAAGCTTTATCTGCATACCATTTCTTTTCCATTTGTCTGGGAATTCTGTTTCAGAATATTCGGTACCATCAGGAGCGCATTTGATATGCACTTCTCTCCTCATTTGTTCCCAATCTTTTGGAAATTCGGAGCCTTGAAATAATAATATACGACCAATATTTTTGGCTATTATAAGTGATGGTAATATTATACTTTTTCTAAGATTTGATTGAGCCACTAAAAATAAACCTCTTAAATAGTTCAATTCCGGCCACATTGTACATAAGGACTCAGCGAGTGTCGGACTGTGGGGGACCGGCTCCGATTCTTCTTCGTATCTCTGGATTTGCTCCCTAATTTCTTTAGGGATTCGTTCCATATTCACTCTATCAGAATCGGACGTGTCGTAATGATCTTTAGGATAAGTGGGTATTTCCTTTCTTACCAAAAAGAAAAAGGAATGTACATTCGGTTGCATCCTCTTCCATATCATAATTTTACGTCTTTGAGCACGTATGGATCCTTTGATTAAGTTCCGACGATAATCTGATTCGACAAAATAACGTTTCATAACTATTTCTCTGTCCCCAATATCAAAAGTCAGTGTACTTCTGACCTTTCTTGCACGAATGCTATTCGTTGTGATTGGAGTTGTGTCTACATCATCAGATTCATCCATCGTAACATTAGATGACCATCGAGGCACATGTTTCTGAATCTCTTTCATTTGGAGAGGTTCATTCAATAGTATTTCCCTGTAAAGGGTAAGAAAATCTTTCGTTTGCGTTGAATCATCCGTAGATACATTCCCACGAAAATTTCGTAGTATTGTCCACTCATGTTGCGCCAAAGACTCGAAAAGAAAAATCTGTTCTGAAGTCACTTTCTGTTCCGTATTCGTAGTAAAAAGATCAAGAATCAATTCCCATTTTATGGTACCTGTGGGCGAAACGTTTCTACCGTCGATTTGGTTGTAAATATTCACCAAATAGTTTGTGTAGATCCGTTCATTACATGAAGCTATTTCCGGTACGATATCTATATAGGCTACTCGAAAGGCTATTTCCAACCACAGAAAATGTATCAACGAATCATCATCTTTTGCATAGATCTCTTGGATCTGATCAGAAGTCATTTCCAACGAATCTTTTGGATAGATCAGGTTACCAAAAGAAGAATCTATATTTGAAGAATCTATATTTGAAGAATCTATATTTGACAAAGACTCTTCAAATATCTTCTTCCTTGCTTGATTTGCAATTATTCGTTCTGCTAATAGATAGAGCCGTTTCGAAATAGGTTCAACTTTTCCTCTTTCCGATGATTTAGTGATCGGAACAAGCGAACGAACAGTATCTGTAGGTAAGGGTTCCCAGGGTAGTCGAAAGCTTTCGTGTTCCAATTCCTGCCAACGATGAGATATATGGTACCCATACCCAAATTGATCATTTTGGTATCCCTCTTTACAGTCTTTCATCGATACCTCTACAAAATCCGAAAGATTAGAAATGATCGAATCGTTCAGCATTCGGGGGGACTCGAGTTGGTTTATTGTTCCACGGAATGCCCCATTAAGGAATGGATCATACATTTCAATAAAAGAATCTCCCTGAGAATTGGAGAATTCCACTCTCCTTTCGATAACATTTTCAGCAGGAGATCCATTGCTTAGAGCTTTCACTCGATCCGAAAATTCATTCCCTAAAAAATCTCTTCTTCTTTTCATGGTATGGATCCATCTATGATAAGGATCCTCAGATGAGCAAGAAGTATCTAAAAGATCTCTATATTTTCCGAGCTTTTCCCCAAGGACCAATACACTAGGTAAAAACGTAAAAGAGATTCTTTGTTTTCCATCACTCGAATATGTGCCAAAAAAATATTGAGATACTTCGGTCCTCACAGGACCTAGGCGAGTAAATGGGCTATTCCCGATATATCGTATCGGCCGATAAGCTCTATTATGATCAAAGAACATAATGGGCCATGGTTGCTTGAACCATGATAATGGTTCTTCTTTCGGAAGTCCTTTCAATTTTTTCGGATCTATAGCCATAGCCGCAAAGCTGTCATTTTCATCTATAGCCATAGCCACAGAGCTTTCATTTTCATTTTCATCTTCATCTATAGCCATAGCCACATCTTTATCTCTAGCCATAGCCACAGAGCGGTCATCTTCATCTCTAGCCATAGTAACAGAGCGGTCATCTTCATCTCTAGCCATAGTAACAGAGCGGTCATCTTCATCTCTAGCCATAGTAACAGAGCGGTCATCTTCATCTCTAGCCATAACCACAGAGCCGTCATCTTTGTCACCGATGTCATCATTTTTGCTTTTAAGAAAAAGTAATGGGGCCCTACCTAAATAGAATGAACAATAAGAAAGAAGAAGTAGACTAAAGGTCCGATGGATATAACGTCTTAATCTAGTATAATCAATAGGTGAATTACGTTCTATACGGAAAGAGACCAATTTTGTCAAAATGATGAATAGAATATTACCACCCAACCAACCGCAAAAACCACTTATAATAAACGATATATTATTGCTGTAACGAAAAAGAAAGAGGTTCACTAGTCTTGTTAATACGGGATTTGCTAAAAGAATGGGATTAAACAATTGAAGAATTAGACCACCCATAAATAGACTTAGAATTTTTGGATTGTTGATCGAATTCATGGGGTGCGGAGATTCAGAACTTGAAGGTTCTTTGTTAATTTGATTAAAACGAAAGAACATATATGGTACGACTAATAAAGTTATTGCGTGAGGTTTCCACAACGCTGCATAGATGGGCGAATAGTACATGGACAAAAAGACTATTAATTGTCCCGTAATAGAACCACTTATAGCTATAATACCATAGATAGGTTCTCCCAAAAAGAAAGATCTCATCGAATAGATTTTAGAGGGACCAAAAGGCAATGTAGCGAGAAATCCATAATATAGCCCAAATAAAATGATCGGACCTGAGACTTCTACCCATGATGATAATGGATCCCATAGTAGACCAAGTACTCTTATCATATCGAAACTCCTTGTTGATTGAAAATTAAGAATGAGAAACAGGAATAGAATTAATAGATCTGGTATCCCCCATATATATATGGGAGATACAGATAGGAATAGTCATCATTTTATACATCCATAAATTCGATTTAACAGAATAGATTCCAATATCTAACATATAGAAGATTTATAATATATATTATAACATAACATCTGGATATATGCATATGCTATTAATAAATATATTCTCTGTTAGCTTATCTAGGAGTACTGGTATAGAACTCGTTGTTCTTTCTGACCAGGGTGGTCCTATCCAAGTTATCTAAATTTTCGTTACGTCGTAGAGGGCGGGTAACCAATTCAAGTACATCTCTTGCATTGGCAAATCCATGAATCTGGGCAAAAGTAAATTCAACTGACCATTTAGTATCAATTCCTCTCGCCCCTAACGGGTTAGCATGAGCCATTCCGGTGATGGCTAAGTCGGGTTGTAGCTCGCGCATACGTCGTATCTGATTCGAATTGTCTGGTTTCTCCACAATTCGTGGTATTGGTATACACATTTTTATACATGTATCTTTTAAAAGTGCTAATTCAGCAGCTTGATACCGTTTATCCATATATGGAATACCAATTTCATAAACGATCATACCACATCTGATTAAGAATCTTGCTAGAGATATTTCTAGCAAATTATCTCCCATGAAAAAGACAGATTTTCCGCGTACCAAATCAAGATAATCTTTTAAACTCTCCCATATCCGTTCCTCTCTTTCCTCCAGACTCTGGGTCTCAATACCAAATACAGGACAAATCCTTTCGATCCAAGCACGCGTTCCGTCCGGACCAATAGGAAAAGGAGCTACGATTAATTCACATTTTTTTCGTCTTATCAAAGTTGTTGCTGTACGACCCAGAAAGGGGTTAACGCCACAAACATAAACTCCATCACCCAGTGATGGAAGATCGGCATATCTCTGAGCGGGCAACCAACCTGATACCTTGATGAATTGGCGTCTTAATTCTGTATCAAGTTGAGAGACCAAATTCGAGGGTAAAGACCCAAAAATAACTAAGGGAGGATGATTTGCATATTCCACCAATTTCTTTTCCTTCAGAAGAGGAAAAGGGAATAATATTGTTTTTGTTATAGTTTCTTTTGATTCACCAATGGGGAATTCTTGTTCTGGACAACGATGTGCCATTACAGCTAACACAGTATCTTCCCCCTGAGTAAAAGCATAATCCAATCCATTTGCTCTTGCCACTAGAATTGGTATTCCAATTTCATATTCCAATTTGGGTGCCATACCTTCCAAATCCATTTTGATTATTTCTGTAGTACAAGTGCCTATCCATATGATCACGCTGGGGTCTCTATCTTTTCTTATCCGAATACAAAGCGTTTTCAATTCCTCATAATCGTTCAAATGGGCCGAGATATCTCCTTCTTCTAATTCCGCCATTGCATAGCGGGGTTCTGCAAAAATCATAACTCCAAGTGCATTTTGGAGAAAATAACCACATGTTTTTGTGCCCACTACCAAAAAGAAACTGTCTTCAATCTTTTGATACAACCAGGATACACAGCTAATAGGACAAAAAGTATGATAATTACCCGTTTCACATTCAAAAGTGATAGTTTCATCAATTTTGGCCGACATAATAGGAAGGGGAAGAATAAATGGCTGAGGATAAATAAGGAAAAGAAATAATGAATAAAAAGAATAATAAAAAGAAAGAATCAAATTTACAACGAATTGTGGATAAATTGTTGATTCTAAATCCTCGTAAACCCAAGTAAATTTTCCTGATTCTTTTTTTTCTGTCCCCCACCACCAATGGGATTTAGATAAAGATCAGAGAGTAAACTGAATAATTCCCGATCTGGAATCTCTTTTGGAACAATACCTTCTGGTTGGGACAATATTTGATCTGCTATGTCTAGATAATATTGACACACATAGTTAA